TTACCAAGCAGAGTCTCGCGAACTCTTCCTTCTTTGCCTTCAATTACATCTGAAAGCGACTTGTAAACTCTATTATGATCATCCCTCATTGGTTGTCCACAAATTCCATTATCAAGAAGTGCATCCACGGCTTCTTGTAGCAATTTTTCCTGAGATATTATTAATTCTTCTGGCGTAGCTATACTTGTTGTTAATAGATCTGTAAGAGTATTATTCCGATAGATAATTCTTCTATAGATTTCATTAATATCCGAGGTCACTAGTTTATCCTCATCTATATGATAGATTGGTCTCAACTCAGGAGGAAGAACTGGTAATAGACACAAAACCATCCATTTTGGTTCTATATTTGTTCGAATAAAATGCTTAGCCAATTCCATGCGTCTAAGCAAAAAATCTTTTCTTCTTCCAACTTTTCGATCTTCCCATTCATTCCCTGTGGGTTCCTCTTCCTCCAATTCTTTCCATTCTACCAATGAAGAATCTATAATAATTCGTAAATCTAGATTGGCTAATTGTTGTCTAATAGAGCCTCCCCCGGTAGACATCTCTCGATTTCGAAATGTATCAAAGCTCCGGGTAGTAAAAAAAATAGGGATCCTGTATTTCCAGGGTTGGATTTCATATTCCAATAAACCCCGTAATCGTAAAAAAGTGGGTTTTTTATCTATGGGCCTAGCAAAATAAAAATTGGGATAGGATCTCCCCCCCCCTCAAAATCGGACGTGAAAGTTTCCTTTCATCCGGCTCAAGTAGGTCAAATAAAGAAAAAGTAAAGGAGTTCTCGCTTTCAAATTATAGAAAACTCCAAAAAGATCTACTCCTTACTCAAGTTTCCAGTGAAGACCAAGCAAAACTTTATTGATTCCGTCTTCCTTAATTATTTTTATTTAGATTTTATGAATGCTTTATTCAATTCATTCAATTATGACATAAAAGAAATGTGAAATTCTTGAGTAGTCTACTTCCCCTCGAATGATGAATCCCGTAATTCTTAATTAAAGAGAGTACCTTGGAATTCATAAGGAATTTACTTGTCTATGTACTGTTCCATTCGATCTTTTAGGTCCCGACTTCACCTCGACGGTTAGGCAACGATGCCCTTAAAGTCTATATGCGATAGATAGACTCTTGTAACCATGACATCTTTTCTATTTGCTACTTGAACATAATTTCTTTCTAAAAAAAGGAACTGCTTAATTTCACAAAAAAAAAGTCTTTTTTTACGAGGTATAACTATAAATTCTTATGAAATCGACCATAGATCAATTCCCTTTTTTGGGAGCGTCTCGAATACATCCCTAATTCTGAGCTTCATGTTACTCCTACCAAGAAACATGTCAGGTACAGGGCATCCCGATTGGATTAAATGGGATGACAGTTTCTCATTTCAAATCTGTAAAATCAGAATTTCGATCAAATCACACACCGCAGTATACTAGGTCTTCTAATTCGTTAAGAGGTTTATCTAAAAGATTCACAATATAACTAGGAAGACGTTTCAAATACCACACATGCATTACCGGGTATGCGAGTTTGATGTAGCCCATTTGATATCTTCGTATCCGAGAATCAACAAACTCGACCCCGCATTGTTCACAATATTGCGGGTCTTCCTTTTCATCTCCGATTACTCGATAATTTCCACAAGCACAAATGCCACTTTTGATAGGTCCAAAAATTCTTTCACAAAATAATCCATCTTTTTCTGGTTTATTTGTTTTGTAATGAAAGGTATAAGGTTTTGTCACCTCTCCAACTATCTCGCCATTAGGCAGGATTTTTTTGGACCAAGTACTTATTTGTTGAGGAGAAACTAATCCAATTCGGAGTTGTTGATGGGTATATCGATCGATCATAGAAGAAAACTTCTGCTTCATTTCGATTAAGCTTCCTTCCTATTAAGCTGGAAAGTCTTCTCAGATACAAGAAAATGATTCAGTTCCAGAGCTAAAGATCGTAGTTCTCGAACGAACAACCGAAAAGATTCTGGAGCATCCTCAGGAGTCGGTATTCTTCCTCCAAAGATTATAGTACCAAGTACTTCCTGGCGAGCTCTAATATGATCAGATTTATAAGTAAGCATCTCTTGTAAAATATAAGCAACGCCAAACCCCTCTAAAGCCCAAACCTCCATTTCTCCTACCCGTTGTCCGCCTTTCTTGGCCCTTCCTTTAAGGGGTTGTTGTGTAAGACGTGAATAACGCCCACTGGAACGCCCATGGATTTTATCATCAACTTGATGAATTAATTTCAAGATATAGGGCTTTCCTATTATAACAGGTTGTTCAAAAGGATCCCCCGTTCTTCCATCAAATATTCTGCTTTTTCCTGGAGACTCGGGTTCAAATATCCACGGATTCGCTGTTTGCTTACTGGCTTCATATAATTCAGAAAACACCAGTTTTCTCGAAGCTTCTTGTTCATATCTCTCATCAAAAGGCGCTATTCGATAATGTCTGTCTAGCAAATCCCCCGCTAACCCGAGTGAAGATTCAAATATTTGTCCTACATTCATTCGTGAAGGTACTCCTAATGGGTTGAAGACCATATCAACAGGTCTTCCATCTTGCAAATAAGGCATATCTTGTCTAGGCAAAATTTTTGAAATGATACCCTTATTTCCATGTCTTCCAGCTACTTTATCGCCTACTTTGATTTCACGTTTCTGTAAAATATATACACGAATACTTTCTGTTTTCTCTGTCTCATCTGTTTTAGAACTCTGGACCCATCTCACATCAATAACTCGACCCCTACCACCTATAGGTAGTTTTAGACAAGTTTCTTTTGAAGTATATACCCGCATGCCAAGTATGGTTCGTAACAATCTATCTTCCGGAGCATACGATGATTCTTTCACCATTTGGGGTGTTAATTTACCTACTAAAATATCACCTGTTTCCACCCAAGATCCCAACATTACAATTCCATTTTTGTCTAAATTTCGGAGTAAATGGACTTCTAAATGCGGTATTTCATTAGTGACCCTTTCGGGGCCTTGGTTAATCTGAATTTCATATTTACGTATGTGAAAAGAAGTATAAATATCTTCATATACTAAGCGCTCGCTAATAAGTACTGCATCTTCAAAATTGTAACCTTCCCATGGCATATAAGCTACTAATACGTTTTTACCCAAAGCAAGTTCGCCACCAACTGTAGCAGCACCATAGGCTAAAATTTGTCCCTTTTTAATGCATTTACCCCGCGGAACCTGGGGTTTTTGATGCATACAAGTATTTTTGTTGGAACGTTGATACATAACTAATGGAATCCTTAGAGTATCCCCATTACCTGATAAAAGGATCTTTTCAGTATCGGTATAAAGAATCTTTCCCTCGTGTTCGGCTATAGCAAGAGCCCCTGAATCTAGAGCCGCCTGGCCTTCCAATCCAGTTCCAACAATGCACTTCTCGGACTGAGAAAGAGGGACTGCTTGACGTTGCATGTTAGAACTCATTAAAGCCCGATTCGCATCATTATGCTCGATAAAAGGAATGAGGGAAGCCCCAATAGAAAAATATTGGAAGGAAAAAATACTTCGAAGATGAACCTGTTCCCATGCAATAGTCAGGAATTCTTGACGATATCGAGCTGGAACAACTTGTTGTTCCTGAATACCCTGATTCAACGCCAAAGAATTTCCTGCCGCTACCATATAGTATTCATCTCTACCTGGTGATAAATAAAGCATCCGCGACCCTTTTGATCTCTCAGAAATTTTATAAAACGGAGTTTCTAGAGACCCCCAACGACCGATTCTCGCATGAATTGCTAAGGATCCAATAAGTCCAACATTTATTCCTTCAGATGTGTCAATTGGGCAAATACGCCCATAGTGACTAGGATGAATATCTCGTATTGGAAAAGTAGCAGTTCGCGCAGTCAATCCCCCCGGTCCCAAATAACTCAATTTTCTTCCATGAACTATTTGTGTCAATGGATTAGTTCGATCCAAAACTTGAGATAATGGGTGTAAACGGAAAAAAACTTTATAAGTATCTGTTAATGGAGTTGAATTTACCAAGTTCTGAGGAGTTGGTGTCCAGTTATGCTTAAGTGCTGCATATATATTTCCTCGAGCCATATTTTCTAAACGAACCAAGGCCAATCCAAATTGCTCTTGTAAAAGATCTGCTACAGAACGAATACGTTTATTTTGCAAATGATTCATATCGTCAAGTGTACCCATTCCAAATTTTATTCGAATCAAACGATCCGCGGCTGCCAATATATCTCGTGGTAACAAAAATGTATTGTTCTGGGGTATATCAAGGTTCAGTCTCCGATTCATATTTCGTCGACCAATCCCTCCCAATTCACATCTTTGTTGAAAGAATTTTTTTTGTAAATCCTTAGATAAGGATTCAGAAAATACCGGATCGCCCTCTACACAAGCAAATTGTTGATAAAACTCCAAAATAGCATTTTCTTTTGACCCAATTTTTTTTTTATCATTCAGAAAAGACAAAAAGAGTTCCGGATAGCAAACATTCTCTAGAATTTCTCTTATATTCAACCCCATAGCTGATAATAGAACTAGAATAGATAGTTTTTGTTGCCTACTCACACGAACCCATATCCTTGCTTTTCTATCAATCTCTAATTCTAATCTTCCTCCCCAATCTGATATTATGGTCCCGGTATAGATTGAAATTCCATTATCATTCAATTCTGACTGGTAATAAATACCGGGACTTTGCAATATTTGATTGATCACAATTCTATATATTCCATTTACTATAAAAGCTCCCAAAGAAGTCATTAGAGGGATCTTTCCTATCAAAATTGTTTGTTCTTGGATATACCTACGTCTATCGTTTTTCCAAATGAGTCTCGCGGATACATATAATTCAGAAGAATATGTGAGTGATTCATACACAGCATCTCTTTCCTTTATCAGGGGTTCTACCAATTTATATCTTTCCAAAAATAATTCAAAGTCAATTTCTTGATTTGTATCTTCTATTTTTGGAAACTTAGAAAGTTCTTCTGTCAAACCCTGATCAATGAACCTACAAAATCCTTCAAATTGTATCTGATTAAATCCAGGTATTGTGGACATTGCGTCTATCCCGGATTATTTTGAAATTGTCAGTTATTTATATTCATCCATATTGAATTCTCTCAAAAAAAAAAAAAGAAATACCATTTTGGCTGGCGCATTATCCATCAAATACTATCCTATATCTAGCAATGATGGAATTTCGATTCTATGAATCTTTGACTGGAATCTATGAGTGGAATAAAAATTTATACTGAACTTAAATTGTCATTTTTAAGAGATGCAATTAAGAGATGCAACCGGAACGGAATTTCTAAAACAGTCTTACAAACGGAATTCTCCCACTTGGGCTTACTATGCTTTGGGATTTTTTTATAATATCAAAACTGATTCAGTTTCTTATATTATAATGTATAACGGTATTGATATTCTAATCTACTTGAATATTTTGAATTCTAATCTACTTGAATATTGAATCTACTTCTACTTGAATATTTAATACCATAAAACTTTATGAATGTTGTATTAATGAACGCGGAGATATAATCTATATCGGCGCGTTCTCGTCTCGTTTATTGCCCTCTTGTGCTGTCCTGTCGTGTCGTCAATTGACAGTATGACTTAGGGCTCAATATAATTTGATTTGACTGACAAAAAAAAATCATATTTAGGTAAACCACCTTGAATCTACTGCAGAGTGGTAGATCTTGGTCCAAGGTATAACCCTTTGTCACTGAGAGATATAAAGAGGAAAAAGACCAATGAAATCAAGTTTCAAGGTTGTAACGTTAATGGTAAAGTTTGATTCCCATTAAACCCCCGAATATTTAACGAGTTTTTCCGTTTGTTTATATCCTATGCGTCTTCGTTTGGGTTATATCTTATGTGTCTCCTTTTGGTGGCTCTCAGCCTGAGTTATATTAAGTTATTGAGTTATTATATGATGGCCACAGGGCCGCCCCTATGGTCCAGTGGTTAAGACATCTCTCTTTCACGGAGAAAACGAGGGTTCAAGTCCCTCTGGGGGTATACAAGACTCAAGACTATAGGAGCGGGATTTCCTATCAAGTGATCTCTATTTGTCAAGTCCTTCTATTAGTCTACTTAGTGGGACTTTCTATTTTATATCAAGTGATATATATTTGTAAAGTCTGCCTGGGAAACGAAAGGAAGTGGCTTATGGAACGTCTAAAATAAATTAGACGCTGGGTCGATGCCCGAGTGGTTAAAGGGGACGGACTGTAAATTCGTTGACAAGATGTCTACGCTGGTTCAAATCCAGCTCGGCCCAACAATTCGCCAATCTACTTGATAGAACCCTTAAGAAATACCTGACCTGATACAAGAGAATAAAAAAGAATCCAAATTTTCTGCAAGATCTCTTCTTATTTCCCTGGGATTGTAGTTCAATAGGCTAGAGCACCGCCCTGTCAAGGCGGACGTTGCGGGTTCGAGCCCCGTCAGTCCCGACGTATCCAATCCAAATTTTTTCAGGATTCTATCGAAGAAAGAACAAACCCTAAACTAAAATTAAAAGAACTAAAATAGTGAAGTTGATAAAATATTCCATCTTTTCTCCCGCGACTCATATTTCTCATACTTCTTTTTCTTCCAAAGAAATTTGGATCATTAAAATTTAGAACCTAATTCCTCTCTTTTTCCACTTCGCTTGTATTGTTTGTTGGGGTTTTGTAGTTAATGGAAACAGACAGGTGGTTAGATGATACTTCAGTTGATGGTTCTACAAGGAAGACCTAAGGTAGGTTATAGAAAAGAAAGAACAGAAAATAAATAAAAGAATTTTTTATTGGTCCGGGAATCCAATCTTGGATTCGATATGGATAAAGGATCTTCGTATGTTATACTATTCAATTCTCGACGACGAATTAATTTAATAGCTCAGATATTGTTATTGACGATATTGATCCGATTCAAAATCATCGATAGTTAATGTATTCATTGAATTGACAGGCGAAAAATTTATCATCTCTATGGGATTAAATCCCGAGTTATTGTGAAATAAAAAAACGATGAGATTATGGAAGTAAATATTCTTGCATTTATTGCTACTGCACTGTTCATTTTAGTTCCTACTGCTTTTCTACTTATCATTTACGTAAAAACAGAAAGTCAAAATAATTAATTACTTTAAATGAAACTTGACTTCTGAATTATTATCAATAGTTGAAGAAATCAAAAGAAAAGTATTCTATTTTTGCGTCTTAAATGAAATCCACGGGCTATAGTCGGCGGTATTCTATGAGATCCGAGAGTATGGTAAGTAAGAAAGAAATTTCTTACTTACCATACTCTCTATTAGTGTTATAGTAGTATATAAAGTTATACTTGACTTTATAATAACTTGGTATACTATATTAGCTTCTATCTTTAATATATGTAGTTATTATTGTATTATTATTATTAATCCATATATAAAATTTTCGTAGGACCCAATTCTATTTCTTTGATATATCTATTTATTCCGATTAATCTCAAATAATTGTTTTACTCTTTACAGTTTCATTCCTCAACTAAAGTAGGAGTGCTTCTAAAGTCCACTTCTTCCCCATACTACAAGTGAAAGGGAAAATGTAAAGACTACCATTAAAGCAGCCCAAGCGAGACTTACTATATCCATGTGAATTATGTCCCTTATCTCTATGATAGAATTATTCCATTATTGCTCACTAATAATAGTAGAATTTATGGTCCAGAGTCAAAAAAGGATTCTGGCGGAACACTATTGATGAACGAAAAAAAATCCATTTCAAAAATTCCTATTTGATTTCTAATCGGGAAAGAATAAACACAAGTAAAATACACAATGACATTACAAAGGAATGTTAGTAATGGAATCTATTAATAAAATACGAGGGCCCTTTCCTTTTTTTTTCGTGCCCTTGAAAGTAAAAATAGATCCTAGATCAATTGCTATATCATAGATCAATTGCTTTGCTATTCCCCAAACAGAATAAAACAGTACAACAGAATAAGAGATTTCAATTCGTTTGTTGATGAGGCGGCACCCGGATTTGAACTGGGGAAAAAGGATTTGCAGTCCCCCGCCTTACCACTCGGCCATGCCGCCAAAACGATACACAATAGGAGAAAAAATTCCCCCCCTTTTTTTTTAGTTTATTGTACTTGCATATTGCATCCCTTTTTTAATCCTTTTTATAAATTTATAAAAATTAGAAAAGAAACCTTTTATTCCCCTTTTGATTGTATTTGATCTACGCCTTCGATTGATTGTATAGTATCTCAAAACACACAATGCCGAAAAACTTCCACGGACTTTTCTATTGAAAAATCAAATGTAGATTTTCACTCAAAAAAGTGAAAATTTATGACAAAAAGGAACCATTAACTATTCCTTGACTGACAATTCGTGAATGATTCTTGGATTTGAATCTAAAATTTGGTTTGCCAAATGACATAAGAAAATACAAATTGATACATACCTAATTGATTGATTCTTTTGAATCAAAAATCCTTCTCAATCTCAATTTCCATTATAACAAAAATTATAAGTATATGTAAACCCCAGAACGGAAATTGTTATACAGATACCAAATTGGCTATTTAGAGTATGTTGCCTATAAATAAAAAATAAAGGGAATTTGTTGGAAGAAAAAAAGGCCCGGCTGGGTATTGACCGGGCCAGGCCCAAAAGGCACTTCGAACAAAATAAAAGCAAGAAGGTCTTCTTTATTTATCTTTCTATTTGGATCTTTCGAGCATCTAAATGGAATTTCTAATTCTATAATAACGATAAAGAATGTGAAAGAAAAACTTTCTTTAATCCTTACTTGATGTGTACTGTAACATAGTAATTATCTTTTTCGATTGGGAGAGATGGCTGAGTGGACGAAAGCGGCGGATTGCTAATCCGTTGTACGAGTTATTCGTACCGAGGGTTCGAATCCCTCTCTTTCCGTTTCCGTTGATGACTTTTTCTTTTTTTCTTTAAAATTTTGCAAACCCTTTATTTATTTTTTTCCTAGTTAAATGTGTGGAATAGCTAAAATAAAATCTTAAGAAAATTGTAAAATCAAGCAAGAAAAACAAAATTTTTATTTTATTCTTCACGTCCAGGATTACGTCCTGGATCATTGGATAGGAATCCAAAGATGAAGAGAGAAACAAAGAATATTACTACTGTGTAAACGAAAAGTTTGAGAGTAAGCATTATACAACCTCCAAGATCATTTTTTGAAAAAGAAAAACGAGAAAAGATAATAGATCCTCCATTTTTATATCACATATCCTATTTTGACACCAAGAAATGAATTCTAGAAATAGAAAAAAATGTTCAGAAATTCAAATGAAGTTGAAATTTGTAATAAGAGTCTTTGATTACCACAAATAACTTTCATACCCACAATTAGATATTGCAAGGGACCCTAATCTAATAGGGTACTTCGCCGGAAAAAGGATTAAAATTGGGAAATGGGACGAGCCCGATTTATCGCGGCTATTCAAAATTTCAATGTTTGAATTGAAGGTTCATACTGTCAGACTTATTTGATCTTATCATCATCAATTGTTATAATTTTTCTCGAATAAATAATGATAATGAATTTTCTAGGATAGTGTTAAAGATCTTATCGAAAACTTACAGCAGCTTGCCAAACAAAGGCTAAAAGAAAAAAGAACAGAGGTATGACTGGCATAACATCTACGATTGGATTCAAAAAAGCATAGGCTTCGGGCAATTTGGCGAAGAAAAGACTACTCGGATAAAGGGCAGAATTAAGACAGATCAAACTAAAGATATTAAGCATAACAGACATTTTTTTCGTCGAGATAATTGCATTTTGATTGAGTTATTGATATAAGGAAAAATGAAGAAACTAGGGTAGACAAAAAAATCCTTCTTTTTCCGCTCAATCAAAAATCCTCCAATTCTCAAAGGAGAATAGAAGAAATCATACTTTCATACAATATCTTAATTGAATTATATGTAATGATCAATAAATCCAGTTGAATTATAGATATACACATCCCAAAATCCTAACACGAATCTATAATAGATTCTATAAAGAATAAAGATTTTCTCTAGATATTTGGACTGGAATTGACGAACACTTAATACCAATATTATTCTTTATTATTATATTATTATTAGTGTGCAATAAAAAAAGGAAATGGGGCGTAGCCAAGCGGTAAGGCAACGGGTTTTGGTCCCGCTATTCGGAGGTTCGAATCCTTCCGTCCCAGAGCATATCCATTGTATCCTAATACTTCTTTTTTGTTCAATTTTTGTTCAACAAGGTTCTGTTTCAAGGTCTAATATTGGAATAGAATATTATTCCTCTTTTATTTTATCTGATTTTTTCACAAACTGAACTAAATCGAGTTCAAAATCCTTTTGTGACCCAGATAAAGATAAGATGGGGCATAGATCATAGTTGCATAAAGATTACTTAACCTCAGGTTAAACAAAATATGAAAAGAAAATACATATAAAACGAGGAAGTTCTTAGCCTATAGGTATGTATTGTTATCCTATTTCAGTGACAATAGTCTTTTTATTTTTGTGAAAAAGAAATTGCATCCCTAAAATATTAAAATTGAAATATTTAACAATGATATTTCTTTTTTTGTTCAATTTAGCTTATTTACTTTACATCATTGACAATTCCATTCGAAAAAAAAAAAGCCAAGATTTCTCTTTGTTAGGATGATGATAATCAAATAAAAAAATGGAGTCTTTACTATAAAACTTTACTCAAATAATGATGTAGAAGTAGGAAACTTTTTCAAATATCAAGTATCAAGATTTCTAATTTGTAATCATTCCTTATAGGTTCCATCTTTGGAAAGTTGAAAATGGGTCAGTCTATCTTATTGAGTCACTTGAAGAAGCAGAGTCAAATAGAATTTCCTTATTCGTGTGATGCTAGTTATGTAAATTATTTCTTTTCTATATTTCTATTAGTTATGTTATTTCTATATTTTGATTTGATTTCTGTATATTTCTGTTAGATATTAGATATTTTTTTGCGAGATATATTGATAGAAAAATGTTCATAAAAATAAAAAAGAATGTTCCATTCATACAAAAAAAGCCGAGGTCTTGCTAATTTTTCTGAAGAAAAATATTTATTATCTATGTAGAAAATAAGAAATATAAATGACTCTGTCTCTGTACTGATTGAACCAATGACTATTCATGATTCCATAATTGAATCAATTCCACACTGGTTCCAAATTCGAGGAATGTTATGGTAAAACTTCGTTTAAAACGATGTGGTAGAAAGCAACGTGCGACTTGAAGGACACGATCCCGTGTGGATTCTTATCCACCATTTTATATTAGGAATGAAGGTGCTCTTGACTCGACGTCATTTGTTCTATTCTACTATAACTCTTCTTTTTTTTATTGGGTTGTAATGTAAATAGTTCATGATGGAGCTCGAGTAGAAAGTATTGATTAATTTCTCAGGGGCAACGATCTAGGGTTAATGCCAATTAATAAATTGGAACAACTTCGTAAGTATATCTTCTATAATAGAAATCAAAAGGATCCGATTCGAGGAAATTTGAAAAAACAAATTGTTGGAACGGCTAAACCTTTTTCAATCCACAGTGTATCACGCACGAATCAACCGTTGGTATGATTCTTTGATAGAAAGAAATCACAAAAGGGGTATGTTGCTACCATTTTGAAAGGATTAAGAAGCACCGAAGTAATGTCTAAACCCAATGATTTAAAACAAAGATAAAGGATCCCAGAACAAGGAAACACCACTTTAATTGTCTCACGGATCCGAATAAAGAATCCAAATATATTTTAAACGAGACAAAAAGGGTGGGTTAAAGACCACTCAATAAAAAAAATATATTCAAAATTAAAGAAAAATTTTTAAAATTTTTGAATTATTGAACTTGAGTTATGAGTACAAATGATTTTTTTTCAGGAAGGAAGCGAAATAAAAAAGACTATGAGTTTAATTATAGAATAATTTATTTTATATTTTATGGATTCCTTTCCTATTTATTCTAATTTTATCCATAGACAAAACTTCGAATCATTTTTTCTCGAGCCGTACGAGGAGAAAACTTCCTATACGGTTCTAGGGGGGGGTTTCATCTACATCTATCCCGATGAGCCGTCTATCGAATCGTTGCAATTGATGTTCGATCCCGAAGAGAAGGAAGAGATCTTCGGAAAGTAGGTTTTTATGATCCGATCAAGAATCAAACTTATTTAAACGTTCCCGCAATTCTCTATTTCCTTGAAAAAGGCGCTCAGCCTACAGGAACTGTTCAGGATATTTTAAAAAAGGCAGAGGTTTTTAAGGAACTTTGCTCTAATCAAAACAAATTCAATTAAATTAAGGAAATAAAAACTAAGGGTAGGATAGTGATTTCTATATAATTTTGGATATCTTTTCTATACTTTGTTTTTTTATTTCCTTCTTTTCTTGCTCTATATCGTATTTATTTATCATATCATGGATAATAATAATATGAAAACCTTATTTGA